CATCCCGCAAAATAAAAAAGAGTATAAAAAAAAAACAAACAAAGAAAAGACTTATAGAAATAGAATTTTTTGAATCATATATCATTCTATTGATCAACAAGAATTTGGCACTTTTACCAACTTTATTTTAAGGAATCTCTAGATCTAGAAATTCATTTCGTACAACTGAACCTTTTCAAACTGTTTCTTTTTCAGAACCAAAAAGATTTGTGCCAAAATCACAGATGCCAAGAATAACAGAAGGCCTTGGACTCGTAATGGATCTTGAAGCACTATTTCTGCGTCTCCCTGACCAAAACCTCCTACATTTGGATTACTTGTTAATGGTTGATCAAGCTTGATGGATTCACCTTCTGAAACAAGAAGTTCTGGTCCTGGAGGTATAATATCAACCACTTGACGTCCTTCTGAAGCATCAACTATGGTTATTTCATATCCCCCCTTTTCTTTACGTGCTATTCTGCTTACTATACCAGCAGATGTAGCATTATAAACTGTATTGTTACTCTTGCTACCATCAGGATAAATCTGACCCCTTCCCCTGTTCCCACCTACATATATGGGATATTTTAAGAAGTGAACGTCTTTTTTCGTAGCAGGGTCGGGGGAAAGAATAGGAAATACGATTTCACTATATTTCTGACCGGGAACAGGACCTATCACAAGAATATTTCTTTTATTAGGACGATAACACTGAAAAGAAAGATTGCCCATCTTTTCTTTCATTTCGGGAGAAATACGATCGGGGGGGGCTAATTCGAATCCCTCAGGTAAAATAAGAACAGCTCCTACATTCAAAGCTCCCTTTTTACCATTAGCAAGAACTTGTTTAAGTTGCATATCATAAGGAATTCGAACAACTGCTTCAAATACAGTATCAGGAAGCACAGCTTGCGGAACTTCAATATCCACGGGCTTATTAGCTAAATGGCAATTGGCACATACAATTCGCCCAGTTGCTTCTCGTGGATTTTCATAACCTTGCTGCGCAAAAATGGGATATGCATTTGAAATAGATGCTCGAGTTATTGCATATATCATGATCGATACATAAATGGATCGAGTCATCTGTTCTTTTACCCAAGAAAAAGTCTTTCTATTTTGCATGGTCCAATCATTGATCCCCGGAATTTCTACAATAAATTTGATAGGTAACTAGTAGAATTCCCTATCCACAAGTTTGCCATTGTATTGATTGTACTGAAAGAATTGTACTGGTGGAATATAGTATGAATACCTTGAATTGAAAAGGTAGAAGTATAAAGAATAAGTAAGATGAAAAATGATTTATTTATACATGAAGAAAGATTCTGATTTGATTGATATCAAAAGATCTAATGAATTATTCATTCATTGAATGATAAATTACTACAAGCGAAGGAGATACACGATTTAAAAAATGGAAGATCCAATATTTCACAATTGTATCTAGAATCACTGGAAAAGTGGAAACAAGACCAGATATAATCTGATCATTCTGAGCCAATCCAAAATCGTTGTAGATCGAACCAATCATTAGTTCCCAACCATGGGTCGAGTGAAATCCGATCCATAAATCAGTAACTAAAAGAATCGAAAAAGCTTTGATTGTATCACTTAAGTTATAGAGAAATTCCTGAATCCAAGAATTTAGAATGAAAAGTTCTTCATTACCCAGAAAAAAATAACCACTTAGAATAGCGAAACAGATTAGATTTGTAGAGAAATGCAAAATGATATGGAAATGAGATTCATTGTGTCTTTGGACCAATTGTATTGTTTCCTTGTGCATTCCTATACGAAGCCTTTGCATATGTGTCTCCGAGTACTCCTTTATCATCTCGTCCAACAGGAATAGTTCTTCTAATTCCATAAATCTTTCTAGAACATTTTTCTCTTGAATATCATTCAAAAGGATTTCGGATTGCCTGGTATTCCACCAATTAAGAACCCAAGTTTCTAGACATTTCTTAAATGAGAGAGAAACCCACCAGGGCAAAAAGAGTATAGACACAAGATATGGGAGGGAAGCCAATGCTTTCTTTTTTTTCATTCTGTATCCGTGATGTGAATTGTTAATGAACCTGTTTCATTCGTCGATTCTATCTGAGATTTCTATGAAGCACGAATTATATAACAAGAGCCTATAACTCTAACAAGAACAAGGTATCGAACCTATGGTTCTTTTCCTATTTTTGTTTTTGTGTAAGAATTGAGTCTTTGGATCTAGAATAGAACATAGAAGAAGGGCCCTTTTCGAATGAAAAAAAAAGAAGTAAATATTCTTTCCATATTCCAGAGATCTCAATTAGGCAAATTGTAACCGATTTCCTCTTCATTTCTTCCTTTCGATGAAGACTCGAAAACCCATTTGAACTAACGAATATAATTTGGATTTAAAGACGAAACCTACCGGATCCTTTAATTCTTTTCTTTCTATTTCGAAAGATTTCACTGTCTAACCGCAGCGCGGGGATAGGGTATCAATTCAAAGGCCTAAAAAGAGGAATTATGTTTTACGAAAAGAAATGTTAGGATATTTGATGAATCTATACTTATTAGACTCTTTTCTTTTTACTAGTATAAAGAATGAAGCTGGACGCCATGTGTATACAAAATAGTTTTTGTGTACAAATAGTTTCTATTCTCCTTAATCTATTTTATTTCATTAGTTCTATTTTATTTTCTTAGTCCATATACGTCCTCCTGCTTTTGAGATGTATTAAGTTCCTTCTCTCATGCTGAGATTTCTTCTTCAGTTCATTTCAAAATACTTCAATGGGTACGCGCAAGAAATAGGCCAATTCGGCAGCTTTTTGTTCAATTTCTCGTGGAGTCAAATTCTCATCAGTACGGGTCAAGGGAATGGCTCCTTGGCCCCTGATTTCCATATAAAGGACACGGCGAGGAAAAAGACCCTCTCTCACCTCCATTCTGATTGATTGGATATCTTTCAGAAAGAAACGAAGGAAGATACGACGATTTCTTCCAGGAAATCCCCAACGAAAAAGGGACATTATCCCTTCTTTTCTATCAAATCGGTCATAACCACTACCTACATTCCATGAAATTGTGCACCACAAATAAGAACTAATGAATAGACCTGCGATCCCATAGAAAGACATCACGATCCCTTGTGGGAAAAAAAGAATTTGCTGAGACGGAAATACGGATATCAGATTTTTACCAAGATAACTGGAAGTTCCAACCACTAAGAATCCTAGTGAACCTAAAAAAAGGATACAGGCCCAGCAAAAATTACTTGTTTTTCGAGACCCCGTTATAAGTTCTATCCATATATGTTCTGATCGCCAGTTCATACTATACTAGATCCAGTTGCATTCGATTGGAATTGAGAGAATAACTCAAATGGATTTGACTCGATTTTTATTGCTTGATCCCGAAGTAACTTTCATCAACTAGCAGCATTCCGACGGGAACCTTTAGGAATAATTGGTTAGATACATTGAGTTTCTATTTCAAATATTTTTCAAAAAAGATTTGCTGATGATCATTTTGAATTTAATCATTTCATTGATTAAGCTATAATCGCATATACACGCATTAATGCGTATATTATGCATCGGCATACATAACAAAACAACTATTTGTTTTCGGAAAGGCCACATATCATATATCCTACCATATTACATTAAAAGAGTATCTGTATGATGATCCAGTGTTGAAAGAAATTGATGAGATTTGGTCCCATCGTATTTAAACAATCTTATTTCTTTGGACATAAAGAGATAAAGAAGCCATTGCGATTGCCGGAAAGACTAGGCCCACTAAAGGAACAAAAATAGAGGGAAAGTTCAAATCTATCATAGAATGGGTACCTCGATTTCATATTTGTACCTATTATAATTCTAAATTCTAATTATAAAGATATCTTATGATAAGTCTATCTATTAGAAAGAATATTAAGATAATCTTAATATGAAGTATTTCAGAATAAATAACGAATGTAGAACTAAATGAAGTGTACCTATTCCTCTTTCTACACGAATATGTATGAGAATCCGCTTTCAGAAATTGGATTCTTCTTCTCCCATCCTTATCTTCATCGTCTTTCTATCTTTCCTTTCAAAACACCTTTTTTGTTTTGAAAGGAAAGATAGAAAAGAGTTTCTTATGAGTTCCCGACTTTAACCAATCTTATTCAACAAAAAGGGATTCCTAGTGAAAAACGGGGGTTCTCGCTAAATAGAAACAACTTCTATATTCTTCTTATTTGTTATTTGAATATTTCTATTTTCTTTATTTGATTTGAGATTTCTTCTTTCTTTTTCTTTCCCGGATTTCTCGGAAGGAGAAAGAAATTCTTTTTTATCTTGTCGATAGAGGGATGCTTATTCCTAATCAGGAAGAGAGGTAGAATAAAAAAAGGATCCGGGGCAAAAAGTCATTATCCAAAACTTTTGACTCTTACTACACTTATCACTGATGTACCCAAAGAAAACACCATCTTCTTAGTTTTGTTTTTTTCATTAGAATGAACTAAATGCTTATTCGCTACAAAGAAAAATAACTGAAGCTAGTGCTATACTTCCATTTGAAAATGAAGAATTTCAATCTTTTTTAAAATCTTTTTTTAATCTTGATTCAAGGGAAGGAAACCATGTAGCTGAAATAACTCATTCAGAACACCTTTTAAAAGATTACGTGGTACAATTGGGTCGAATAAGCCCTTATGGAATAAATACTCAGCCGCTTGTGAACCGTCGGGTACTGTATTTTTCAATGTTTGTTCAATTACTCTTTTACCCGCAAAAGCAATGTAGGCATTAGGTTCAGCAATAATGATATCTCCCAACATACCAAAACTTGCTGTAACTCCGCCAGTTGTAGGAGATGTAAGGATTGATACATAGAATAACTTTTTCTTTGATTGATAATCATATGAAGCAGAAGATATTTTAGCCATTTGCATCAAGCTCAAACTCCCTTCTTGCATGCGTGCTCCTCCAGAAGCACACACAATAATGACAGGTAGAGATCGATTAGTAGCATACTCGATCAAACGGGTGATTTTCTCACCTACTACAGATCCCATACTACCTCCCATAAACTGAAAATCCATAACTCCAATTGCTATGGGAATACTATTTAATTGACCTACGCCCGTTTGAACAGCTTCAGTTAAACCCGTTTTTCTTTGATAAAAAGAGATGCGATCTATATAAGGTTCCTCCTCTGAATGAAATTCAATGGGGTCCATAGAGACCATATCTTCATCCATAGGCTCCCAAGTGCCAGGATCAATAAAGAGTTCAATTCTATCTGAACTACTCATTTTCAAATGATATCCGCAGTGTTCACAAATATTCATTTTTGAACTAAAAAATTTTTTATAATTTAATCCATAACAATTCTCACATTGAACCCATAACTTCTTGTATTTTGTCTTTATATCGGAATCATTAGATCTTTCTCTTCTATTGAAATAACTGATACTAGTTTTGATACTAGAATTTCCACTTTCAATACTACTTATACTTTCCGTACAAATGAAACTAGAAATGTAACTGTCGATACCACTGTAAATGTCACTCTTAAGACTGATTTCAAAACGAAGATAACTATCAATGCAACTATTAATGTGATTATTCCAATTAGATTGAGTATCATACATGGAATAATCATAGTAGTAATTACTACTATTAGATCCACTATTCAAAGAACTAGGAAAAAGAATCTCTAGTTCACTCAAAGAAGAACTAGCATTGTCAATATCAAAAATCTGATTTTCAATATCAAAATATACAGAATAAGTGTCACCATTACTCTTTCTAACTAAAAAAGTATGATCAGAGATCAAACTCCAAAAATTCCTGCTATCAAATAAAGAATTTAGATAATTAATATTACTGAAACTAGAACTGTGCCAACTAGTAATATTTTTCTCCGCATCATTTAGAATAGTTTCTTCACTTCCACTGGTATGTCCAAGAGCATCAAGACTATCCATTGATTTACTGAATCCACACCTATGTTCTAACTTCTTGTTAGACAACATCGAATTGAACCAACATTTTTCCATAGATTCTTTCCGCCCCCTATTTTCTGAAAACCTAATACTAATAGATGAATAGTCATTCGATGAATAAAAATCCTTTTTCTCTTTCTTTTTTCTTTCTTTTTCTTTCTCATCAGAATTCAAATGAAGCATATGATTATGATCCAATCATTAAGATTGTTAATGAAAAACGAGCGAGTCTTGAAAAGATCTCCTTTTGAGGAATCTGGTGAATCATTTCAATCTTATGATAGAATCTTTTCCTCAAAAAAAGATATATAAAGACAGGTTTCTCTCATGTAAAACTTTCAATTCTCATCAAAAAGATACATAGTTGTTTCTTCCCATAAATTCAAAATGAATTCTCGTCTCGTAGAATCTCGTGTCATATAGTCAAATAAGAAAATGAGTTTCTATTACAACAGGGAACGAAAAAGACAATATACAGGATAGGGGTAGAAGGGATCCTTCCCTTGGCTTGATCCTAAGGAATAGAAAATGATCCACCAATCCAATCCCAAGGATCCCAGCCTATGGATCCAACAATAAAGAATAGAATAGATAAGTTGTTTAGTCTTCCTTCGATCTTATCTTCTTATGTTTATATTTTGTATATACTTGTATATCGTATTGTATATCTATCGTAAGGTCTGTACATATAAAAGATATATGCAAATACACAAAGACCCTCATAGTTCATAGTATTATAGGATTAGTATTATAGGATTAGTATAAGATGTCTTTCTTTTTATTCGGCCCAATCTTTCTTTTTTTGAGGAAAAGAAAGATTGGGCCAAGTTTCATTGCAATCAATTAGGAGAACAAACAGGAATTGCTAAATTATACGCGCTTATTTTGTCTCTTGATCTGGCTTATCCACTGGTTCGAACTCGAATTTGATCTCTTTCCATACTTCACAAGCAGCGGCTAGCTCAGGACTCCATTTGGCAGCTTCACGAATAATCTCATTACCTTCACGAGCAAGATCACGTCCCTCATTACGAGCTTGTACACATGCTTCTAAAGACACCCGATTAGCTACTGCACCGGGTGCATTTCCCCAAGGGTGCCCTAAAGTTCCTCCACCAAACTGTAGTACGGAATCATCCCCAAAGATTTCGGTTAGGGCAGGCATATGCCAAACATGAATACCCCCTGAAGCCACGGGCAGAACACCTGGCATAGATACCCAGTCTTGAGTGAAAAAAATACCACGACTTCGATCTTTTTCAATAAAATCATCACGTAACAAATCAACAAAACCCAAAGTCATCTCACGTTCCCCTTCCAGTTTACCCACTACTGTACCAGCGTGAATATGATCTCCGCCAGACATACGTAATGCTTTAGCTAGTACACGAAAATGCATACCATGATTTTTCTGTCTATCAATAACTGCATGCATTGCGCGATGGATGTGAAGAAGTAGACCATTGTCGCGGCAATAATGAGCCAGGCTAGTATTTGCGGTGAACCCCCCAGTTAAGTAGTCATGCATTACG